CGGTAATTGGTAGGGATGACAGGATTTGAACCCGTGACATTTTGTACCCAAAACAAACGCGCTACCAAGCTGCGCTACATCCCTTTCAATTGGCCTACAATATCATTGTAAAGAATCCCTGTCTTGTTTTCCACATCCGTATTTTTTTATTCCCTCTAGTGATATGCAAAATGGATCTTGCCTTTTCTTGTTTTTGGTCTCATATCATATACCATATAATAATAATAAATTATTATTTTTCTTGGGAATTCGCAGGCGTAAAGTTACCCATTTTCTGTTTTAAGAAAAAAAAAAATAAAATCTTATATACCGAATCATTGCGCATTTCAATTTGAATTAGGGATTCCGCGCACAAATACAAGTGGCCTTTAACTACATAGACATCTCTTACCATAATATATTCCAATAGGGAATACAAAAAAAAAAAAGAAGGAGGATTTTCAATGCGAGATCTAAAAACATATCTTTCCGCGGCACCGGTACTAAGTACTCTATGGTTCGGGTCTTTAGCAGGGTTATTGATAGAAATCAACCGTTTATTCCCCGACGCATTGACATTTCCTTTTTTTTCATTCTAGTTATTGAACTGGAACGGGGTGAAGAAGATTAGAGCTAGAATAAAATATTTGTGACTAATCTCTCTTTCCCCTCTTTTCGTTTTTTTGTTTTACAATTAGATAGATAGAATAAAGAAGGAAAGCGAAAGAAAAAAGGTGGCTTCAACCTGAGCGAAACCCCGGTTCAGGCTCCGATTAAATTTATTATCCAGTTAAAAGTAAAAGCAAATGGACAGGTAAAAGAAAACGGAAATTGAAATATGGCTAGGGTAAGAGTATCCTCCACTACAAGATTCTTAAATTAAATACTGGACTGCGATTTAGCAATATAGTTAGAAATTATTGTATTACTTATTATTTCCTATTTATTTACTATATTGATTGCAATAAAATCTTTATTTCATAAGTTTTTTTTTTGAGTGGTTAGCAACTTCTATTTTTTGTCCCGTGCTTGGTATTCGTTTCAGGTCGGAAAATAGAAAAGTTGGGTGAATCAAAACCCCAAGGAGGTTCATGGCCAAGGGTAAAGAGGTCCGAGTAAGGGTTATTTTGGAATGTACTAGTTGTGTTCGAAACGGTGTTAATAAGGAATCAAGGGGTATTTCCAGATATATTACTCAAAAGAATCGACACAATACACCCAGTCGATTGGAATTGAGAAAATTCTGTCCCTATTGTTACAAGCATACACTTCATGGGGAGATAAAAAAATAGATAGAGTCAAACCGCGTGCTTTTGTGTCGCCCTTCCAAGGAACATGAAAAAATAATCTAGATATATATCTAGATTATTTCATATATAAAAAAAAATAAATAAATCTAGACAAACCAAATCGTATAATTTATTCTATAAATCATTTTTGGATTTCATCGAAATGGTATTTTAGGGATAAGGAATAAACAAATTATGGATAAAACCAAGCGACTCTTTCTTAAATCCAAGCGATCTTTTCGTAGGCGTTTGCCCCCGATCCAATGGGGGGATCGAATTGATTATAGAAACATGACTTTAATTAGTCGATTTCTTAGTGAACAAGGAAAAATATTATCTAGACGGGTGAATAGATTGACCTTAAAAGAACAACGATTAATTACTATTGCTATAAAACAAGCTCGTATTTTATCTTCGTTACCTTTTCTTAATAATGAGAAACAATTTGAAAGAAGCGGGTTGACCGCTAGACCTCCCCGTCTTCGAACCAGAAAAAAATAGGCTTACTCTTCAATTAAATAAAAATTCCAATCCGAACTCAAACACGGATGGATGTTTTGTTCAAAAAATCTGCGAAGCAGCCGTGCCGTAAGAAAAAAAAAAAAAAAAGAAAAGAATTGGGAAAGAAGAAAAAATTCAATCTTTTTATTTATTGAGCGTGTTCGCTCATTTTGACGACTTTATCATATTATTTCTACTCTACCTTCCTCTTACTGGAGTTCATTCTCCAGAGAACTCCGTTTAAAAATTATAATGGATTCCTTCCAATTTCCTTATTTTATAATCTCATTGGAAATCATATAAAGACAATTCCTATTTGATATAGCTATTTGTGCAAGTATCTTACGATTAAGAACCAACTGCGCCTTATACAGATTGTATATTAACCCACTATAACTATAGGATACCTTTTTTTCCTTATTTTCGCGAATTACTGCATTTATTCGGGTGATCCACAAACGACGAAAATCCCTTTTTTTCCTATCTCTATCGCGATGAGCCGAAACCAAAGCTCTTATTTTCTGTTGAGTAATTGTTCGGCTAAGTCGTGAATGAGCCCCGCGAAAGCTTGATACAAATAAATGCATTTTTGTTCTACGTCTCCGAGCTATATATCCTCGTCTAATTCTGGTCATTGAATAAATGAAACTTTGATGAATAACTAATTGATTTCCTTTCTTTCAGTTATTCTTTTCCCCCTTCCTAGTCTATTAATAACAAAACGGACTCTTCCAATTTATAAAATAAAAATTCCAATGGCTTTTGCTACTCTAACCTTCCCGACCACGCTTTTACCTTTTATCGAGGCATTGGAAAGAAAATAGTAAAAAAAAAAAAAGTAGTAAATAGATAAAGAAATTGTGGGTTCCGTCGTCTCTATGATTACTTCTTAAACGGTGAGGCCCTCTCTATACACCGGAGCCACTTCCTTCATTTAATCAATTCTATTGGTAACTTGTACAGTTACCGCCCTTCGGCTCTACCCATGAATTTTCTAGTAATAGGTCTTTCATAACGAGATAGACCTTATACAGTAACGGTATTTAATTATGAAGATTGGTGGGGTAGCTGACCTTGTTAGTCCGTTCTTGCAAGAGTAGAAAGATAATCTTTCCGCTTTTTTATATAGTATTTCCCCCGCTTAATGGATAACTATTTGTTACCAATGGGGAATTCTTTCTCACCTTAAATTGCAAATTTAGGCGGTGGAATTTGCGCCAGTGGAAACCATAAATTTAATACACAATCGAAAGATATGATAGATCGATCTTTTTTTAGATAGTGAATGGAGTTCTTCTTCTTCTATTCTATCCGATTCACAGGTACGGATCGTTGATACTTAAAAAGGTTTTCTTTCTTTTGTTTTGTCCCAGCCCATGATTGAAACGAGTCGCACATACACCCTTGTACATGTTCCTCGGCGCTGAGGGCATCCCCGCAGAGCGGGGGATTTGGTAACGTTTCTGATTGGCTGTCTTGGGTTTCTAATAAGTTGTTTAATAGTTGGCATGCTGAATTATCCATTATGGGCTGGTTTAGATCGATCCTAACCGGATAATTATGAATTTCTTCTGTTTAATAGAATATTAAACCCTTAAGAAGTGACTGCTAGATTTTATCCAACTGCTACAAGATCAACAAGTCCATGAGCTTGGGCTTCTGTTGCTGACATAAAAGTATCCCTTTCCATGTCTTCGGATACAACCCATAAGGGCTTGCCCGATCTTTGTACATAAACCATTGTAAGGATTTCGCGCAGTCTCAGTAGTTCTTCCGTATCCAGGATAAATTCTCCCGTTTGTGCCCCATAAAAAGCGCCAATAGGTTGATGGATCATGACCCTGATGATATATTATAACATAATAAAAGGTTCCTCTATCTCGCACGATTAGATTAGGCGAGGGGAAGAGATAAAGAAAAAGATAGAATTGAACAACCGTACAGGCATTTTTTCGCATTGCATACGGCTCGCCAATGGAATTTGCTTTTTACCTTTACCCTTCATCAAACAAGGATAAAAAGGGGTTCTATTATACCCAGATGGGTAAATGATCCAATTACCACCCTTCTTTTTTTTTGAGGAGTTCAAAAATACTATGATGGCTCCGTTGCTTTATATATTTATTTCGTTTGTGATTCAGCAATCCCAAAGTTTTTTTTTTCCAAATAAAAAAAAAAAAGAAATAAATCAAAAATAATCTTCTTTTTTTATTTTCGTACTTTTTCATACCATAAATCTTGTTAAGAACCTTCCGGCGCGAAAAAGGTTTGTGGCGCTTCAATAGGCCTCCGATAGGTAAGATAAACTAGGAATACCCCTTCTTTATCTCATTCTCATACTACTGCTTCGATACATAATCAAATATTTTGAAAAAAAAAAAAAAAAAACAATAAAAATTTTCATATCGAATTCGAAGTGCCATGCTATTATTACTTAATATTAAGAATTCATATGGCGAAGGCATAGTCTTCTTTTTTCTCTCAAATAAAAAACTCATTGGCGCCAAGCGTGAGGGAATGCTAGACGTTTGGTACTTGCTCCTGCGGCCAGGAGAAAAGACCCCATGGAGGCGGCCAATCCCATGCATATTGTCTGTACATCGGGTCGCACAAATTGCATAGTATCATAAATTGCTATCCCGGGTATTACCCATCCGCCAGGAGAGTTGATAAATAAATACAAATCCTTGGTCTCGTTCTCTATACTGAGATATACCATAATACCAATAAGTTGATTCGAGATATCGCTCTCAACCATTTGACCTAAAAAAAGTAATCTTTCTCGATAAAGTCGGTTGATTAGGATAAAACAGTATCCCTTCGGAGCCGTACAGGCATCTTTTGATGCATACGGTTCAACAAAACTTGCGAAAAACAAATCAATGTGTAGCTACTAGCCCCTTTCCTTTCTTTTTTCCTCGCGGGCTCCTTCTATTGAGGGGGCTTTTCTTACGGTTTTCAAGAACGATGAGTTTAGCCGGTTTCCTAGACCTATAATATAAGATTCGAATATAAAAAAACAATTCACTAAACTTATCGACTTATCGAACTAACTTTTCATTGATGTATTTTTTCATCGAGATCCGATCCAAAAATCCCGATGCCATTTTCTTGTTCCTGAATTGAATGGGCTTCTTCCATTTTTTTAGGTTTATGCTCTACTCCGAGTAAGGATTCGTCCGATTTTGATTTGCACATATAGGACAAATGACCCCAATACCGCGTCTCTTTTTTGCTATGACTTCCCCCTTTTCCTTTTTTTAATTCATTTCTTTCATGTCTTCCGCCAAATATTTGACATATTCATCATATTTAGTATTCTGTTGATAACAGTTTGAGATCGCTTTTCGAATAAAGGAATCATTTATGATATAAGTAATAATCATAGATATATTACCAATTGGGTTTTTCTAAACGGAGCCTGGATAACACATTTTATTGGTCCAGCCAAGACGACCATAAAATTGATTTATTGCTAATATTAATCTGGATGCTTCCTCACGAAATAGATCTAATTGCACTTCATTGCATTTCACGCTACAAATTTTTGATAATTCAATCAAGTTTTTGGGCGAAACAGAGGATATCTCGATCGGGGGAGAGAACGGGGAAATCCCATATGACCCAATAGATCTGACAAGTCGCACTATATGTCAACCCAAGATGGATGCTTGTCCCCGGGACTTCGATAAGGTACTTTTGGAACACCAATAGGCATAAAATGAAAGAAAAAAGAATTAAGTACTCTAGTTCACTTTGATGCGGAAGCGTAATAATGGGCTTCTTGTCTTAATACTAGTGGCCGTTATCCTAGTTTATACATAGATTGACGAAGTTCATAAAATAAAGGAAAATTCTTACGAATAGGTCTTTTGAATGATGACCAAATATGGATACATTCGCTCATAGAAAAGGGAATCAACCCCCATTGCGTATTGGTACTTATCGAGTATAGAATAGATCTGCTTCTCTTTTTTCCTACGAACCGAACTCTTCCATTATTACTAAAAGAATAGAACAAATATTAATATTAATCCCTTTTTCGAGATAATCCCCTGAAAAAAGGGGTACATAGCATAGTTTTTTTTCAATGCAATAAAGTTACATAGTGTCTATTTTTTATTAATAAAGGGGTAGTCCCATGGGTTTGCCTTGGTATCGTGTTCATACCGTCGTATTGAATGATCCCGGTCGTTTGATTGCTGTCCATATAATGCATACAGCCCTGGTTGCGGGTTGGGCCGGTTCAATGGCTCTATATGAATTAGCTGTTTTTGATCCCTCCGATCCAGTTCTTGATCCAATGTGGAGACAAGGCATGTTCGTTATACCCTTCATGACTCGTTTAGGAATAACCGATTCATGGGGTGGTTGGAGTATTACAGGGGGGACGGTAACGAATCCGGGTATTTGGAGTTACGAAGGTGTAGCGGGGGCACATATTGTGTTTTCTGGCTTGTGCTTCTTGGCAGCTATCTGGCATTGGGTGTATTGGGATCTAGCAATATTTGTTGATGACCGTACAGGAAAACGTTCTTTGGATTTGCCTAAAATCTTTGGAATCCATTTATTTCTCTCAGGAGTGGCTTGCTTTGGTTTTGGTACATTTCATGTAACAGGATTGTATGGTCCTGGAATATGGGTGTCTGACCCGTATGGACTAACTGGAAAGGTACAATCTGTAAATCCAGCATGGGGTGTGGAAGGTTTTGATCCTTTTGTTCCAGGAGGAATAGCCTCTCATCATATTGCGGCAGGGACATTGGGCATATTAGCAGGCTTATTCCATCTCAGTGTCCGCCCGCCGCAACGCTTATACAAAGGATTACGTATGGGCAATATTGAAACCGTTCTTTCCAGCAGCATCGCTGCTGTCTTTTTTGCAGCGTTTGTTGTTGCTGGAACTATGTGGTATGGGTCAGCAACTACCCCCATCGAATTATTTGGTCCCACCCGTTATCAATGGGATCAGGGATACTTTCAGCAAGAAATATATCGAAGAGTCAGTGCTGGACTAGCCGAAAATCAAAGTTTATCAGAAGCTTGGTCTAAAATTCCTGAAAAATTAGCTTTTTATGATTACATCGGAAATAATCCTGCGAAAGGGGGATTATTCAGAGCGGGTTCAATGGATAACGGGGATGGAATAGCTGTCGGGTGGTTAGGACACCCTATATTTAGAGATAAAGAAGGGCGTGAACTTTTTGTACGTCGTATGCCTACTTTTTTTGAAACATTTCCAGTTGTTTTGGTAGACGGAGATGGAATTGTTAGAGCCGACGTTCCTTTTCGAAGGGCAGAATCGAAGTATAGTGTCGAACAAGTAGGTGTAACCGTTGAGTTCTATGGTGGCGAGCTGAATGGCGTGAGTTATAGTGATCCTGCTACTGTGAAAAAATATGCTAGACGTGCTCAATTGGGTGAAATTTTTGAATTAGATCGTGCTACTTTGAAATCCGATGGTGTTTTTCGTAGCAGCCCGAGGGGCTGGTTTACTTTTGGACACGCTTCATTTGCTCTGCTTTTCTTCTTCGGGCACATTTGGCATGGTGCTAGAACCTTGTTCAGAGATGTTTTTGCTGGTATTGACCCGGATTTGGATGCTCAAGTGGAATTTGGAGTATTCCAAAAAATTGGAGATCCAACTACAAGAAGACAAGTAGTCTGATGCAGCATTGCTCTGCTATTTTGGGTTTCTCGCTTCTGTTTGGATTTTCGATTTGTGCTTTTTAAATAAGGTATAAGGTACTGGAGAAATCTGGATTTAAATCACCGCCCCTTTTTATTCTTTTTTTTCTTTAATCCGGGGGATGATCCCAAATAAACAGGTATGGAAGCTATAATTGGAAACCACGATCGAATTTATGGAAGCATTGGTTTATACATTCCTCTTAGTCTCGACTCTAGGGATCATTTTTTTCGCTATCTTTTTTCGAGAACCGCCCAAAGTTCCAACTAAAAAAACAAAATGATTTTTTTTTTATCTCAATTGAAGTAATGGGCCTCCCAATATTGGGAGGCCCATTACTTCTACTTCAACTAGTCCCCGTGTTCCTCGAATGGATCTCTTAGTTGTTGAGAGGGTTGCCCAAAAGCGGTATATAAGGCGTACCCAGTAAAACTTACAAGTAACCCAGATATAGAGATGGCGACTAGGGTTGCTGTTTCCATTATTATAGAATTGAATTTCAAGACCACACTGGATCCATGATAAGATCGTTTATTTACAACGGAATGGTATACAAAGTCAACAGATCTCAATCAATACAAAATAGGATTTATGGCTGCACAAACAGTTGAGGGTAGTTCTAGAGCTCGTCCAAAAAGAACTTCTGCAGGGGGGTTGTTGAAACCCTTGAATTCGGAATATGGTAAAGTAGCTCCTGGATGGGGAACTACTCCTTTGATGGGTGTCGCAATGGCTTTATTTGCGGTATTCCTATCTATTATTTTGGAGATTTATAATTCGTCCGTTTTACTGGACGGAATTTCACTGAATTAGAATGAAATTTACAAGAACCACAAAAAACTACCCTTTAAATAAGTATTTAGGTATCGGATTTTTATTTTAGTTGATTGGTAGTTCGACCGCGAATTTTTTATGTCTGTATTTCCGGAATATGAGTGTGCGACTTGTTCGAATTGATCCTATTGATAGTACAGAGCATAGGTCTGTCGTCTTGATCGAGATGGTTTTACCCCGTCGGATATTCATTCTAGTATCTGGAGCACGGAATATATGAAATAGATCACGAAGTATTCGAACTATGATTCATACTTAATATTCAGACCCCTCGGCCGGATTCAAACAATTTTTTCTTCTTTCAAATTCCCCACTTCTGCTTTTATTTTACTCAAAGCACAAACTTGAATAAATGATGATCCAAGGGTTCTTACTCATGGAATCTTTGGACTTAGTTTGAAGGTTTTATTGAATCATCGTGGTTCTAGTATGAATCTGAGGTTTCAATTGATTCATAGGGTCTTAACAAGAAAATTCCTATCAATAATAAAGAAAACAAAAGTAAAGCTGCATTACATACAACTCAAAATAACAAATCAAAGCAAATGAAATAGGTAAATAGAAGATTCAAGAGGCCTGTAACGATCAACATAAAGATAAGCGAGTCGACTTGATTTTTTGGCATTCTAATTATAACCACAAAGAATAGCTTTCTTATTTTTATTCTTTCATATTTTTAGATAAGATTGAATCACAAAATTCAGAAGTTTCCAATTTTCTATTCCATACCAGTATTGGGGTGGTTTTGTTTGAGCCGTACGAGATGAAATTCTCATATACGGTTCTCAGAGGGGAGTTCTCTTGGGTTACCTATCTCAATAAAGTCTACGATTGGTTCGAAGAACGTCTCGAGATTCAGGCGATTGCAGATGATATAACTAGTAAATACGTTCCTCCTCATGTCAACATATTTTATTGTCTGGGAGGAATTACGCTCACTTGTTTTTTAGTACAAGTAGCTACAGGGTTTGCTATGACTTTTTACTACCGCCCGACCATTACTGAGGCTTTTGCCTCTGTTCAATACATAATGACGGAAGTTAACTTCGGGTGGTTAATTCGATCGGTTCATCGATGGTCGGCAAGTATGATGGTCCTAATGATAATCCTGCACGTATTTCGTGTGTATCTCACCGGGGGTTTTAAAAAACCTCGCGAATTGACTTGGGTTACAGGTGTGGTTCTGGCTGTATTGACCGCATCTTTTGGGGTAACAGGTTATTCTTTACCTTGGGACCAAATTGGGTATTGGGCAGTAAAAATTGTAACAGGCGTGCCCGAAGCAATTCCGGTAATAGGATCGCCTTTGGTAGAGTTATTACGCGGAAGTGCTAGTGTGGGACAGTCCACTTTGACTCGTTTTTATAGTTTACACACTTTTGTATTACCTCTTCTTACTGCCGTATTTATGTTAATGCATTTCCTAATGATACGTAAACAAGGTATTTCTGGCCCTTTATAAAATTATACAAAATCTAGATTATAGCGATTTGTAATCAACCCTTTATCTTATTGCTTGTGAGAGGAACAATAATATTTCATTGCTACAAATATGGATTATTGACAAAGAATAAGACATGTAGTTGGAAATTTCCCCTCAACTCCATAATATTGGACTATTTATTTGACATGCATGAAATGAATAGTTGACGGGAATTCTCCGAAGAGAAAATGGATTATGGGAGTGTGTGACTTGAACTATTGATTG